TGGGCGAGCGCATCCGATTCTAAAGTCCTTTCCTAAACCACTTCCCGTTCAGTTGCTGAAAGATAGAGATAAGCTTTCTAAATGAGATTGAGTTCCACGAATATGCAGGCTAGAAAGATGCTATTTGCTGCTATTCTATCTATTTGTGCATCAAGTTCGAAGAAGATCTCAATCTATAATGAAGAAATGATAGTAGCTCGTTGTTTTATAGGCTTTATCATATTCAGTCGGAAGAGTTTAGGTAAGACTTTCAAAGTGACTCTCGACGGGAGAATCCAGGCTATTCAGGAAGAATCGCAGCAATTCCCCAATCCTAACGAAGTAGTTCCTCCGGAATCCAATGAACAACAACGATTACTTAGGATCAGCTTGCGAATTTGTGGCACCGTAGTAGAATCATTACCAATGGCACGCTGTGCGCCTAAGTGCGAAAAGACAGTGCAAGCTTTGTTATGCCGAAACCTAAATGTTAAGTCAGCAACACTTCCAAATGCCACTTCTTCCCGTCGCATCCGTCTTCAGGACGATCTAGTCACAGGTTTTCACTTCTCAGTGAGTGAAAGATTTGTCCCCGGGTGTACGTTGAAAGCTTCTATAGTAGAACTCATTCGAGAGGGCTTGGCGGTCTTAAGAATGGTTCGGGTGGGGGGTTTCTCTTAAGAATAAAGAAGACGAATAGAATATAATTCATGTTCATGCTAACAGAAGAGCGGATCCAATACCAAGACGACTTTCTTTCTCAGGAAGTGCAGCAAGTACTTGAGGAATTTTGGGATATCATGCCCCACGAGTGAGTTGCCAAGTACCCCCTAGGAGGGCAGTCTACCACAAGATCGAGTTGGAGCCTGGAGCCAAAGCCCCTTAACTTACTTAGACTGGGGCTGGGTTTAGCAGATGGCCCCCCCCAACTAGCATCTATTAGTTAAGGGGCTTGGTTGAGCTCAGGAAAGAATTTCAGGAACTCATTGAGGCCTATTTATATTCCAGCCTCCAAGGCAGTTTTTCCCTATCTTGCTGGGGAAAGGGTTGAGGAGCCCCTGTTTTATTCCAGAAGAAGCGGGAGCCTTGTGCATTGATTATAGGGCGCTCAACAAGGTAACCTAACCATCAAGAACAAGTATCCACTTTGATTGCAGACTTCTTCGCCCTAATCAATAAGCGCGAGATACTTCTCGAAGTTGGATCTACGGTCGGGCTACTATCAAGTGCGTATCGCGGAAGGAGACGAGCCAAAGACGACCTGTGTGACAAGCAAGCAACCTTACTAATAAAGGGCGTTTGATGATTTGGTTATGCCTTTTGGACTCACCAATGCCCCTGCCACGTTCTGCACCCTCTATAATGAGCTATTCCACCCGTACTTAGACGACTGGTGGTATACTTTGATCGTGGGCTATAGCCATTCGTTAAACGACCACGTTAGCCACCTCCGGACCTTTTTTAAGGCATTAAGGAAGAATCACCTCTATGTAAAGAAAGATAAATGCTCCTTTGGACAGACGGAAATCCTATTCCTAGGGCATTGGATGGGCATCAGAGCCATCGAGGAGTGGCAAGCACCTACCAAGGTGAGTAAGCTAAGATCGTTTTTAGGGCTCGTGAACTATTACCGAAGATTCATCGTAAGTTACTCGAAGGGGGCTGCTCGACTCAAAAATCTCCTAAAGAAGGACGTACGGACCGATCATGGCACTGCACTGATCGGAAGAGTGTCAAAGAGCTTTTGAGGACCTAAAGCAGGCAGTGATGGATGACCCCGTATTGCAGTTGCCAGATCACACTAAGCCATTTGAAGTAAACACGGATGCATCAGACTATGCCATAGGCGGTGTGCTAGTACAATAAGGTAAGCCTATCGCATATGAGAGCCGAAAGCTCAATGAGACCGAGAGGCGCGGTCCAAGAAAAGGAGATGACAGCAATAGTGCACTACTTGAGAACGTGGAGGCGGGTCACGATTCGTGGTCAAGACGGATAATGTGGCGACGAGTGACTTCCTGCCCCAGAAGAAACTCACGCCAAAACAGGGACGATGGCAAGCAAGACAAACTTGCCAAGTTTGATTGATATGGTGCTAGAGTATAAGCTTGGACGGACCAACCAGGTCGCGGATGCCTTAAGTATAAGTAGGAAGGCAGAGCTGGCGGCATTTAAGTGTGAGGCAGTGGCAGCCACCAGCAGGGTCACGAGTACCCTACCGCACCGTATTCGAGATGGGCTTGAAAAAGGGGACCCGCGAGAAGCCTTTTGCACCAAGCTAAGGAATGCAAAACTCGGCTTGGATCAAGGATGGGCTCTTGGTCACAAAAGGGAATCTACTTTTTTTCTTCCAAAACCTTTCTTTTTTCGGTATGCCGCTCCGCGAGCAAGGAGTGCCACGCACGAGCGGAGCGAAAACAAAGCAAGGAGAATTCTTCGATTTTTTTTTGGGGGGGGGAAATCCTTTGATTGCGTATTGAATATAGATCCATGTCTTTCTTGTTCCACTAGCTAGGACCAAATTCTCACATGTCCGTTTCGTTATTACAACCTTCTTTTTTGATGTCAAAGACCAGAAGCTACGCGCAAATTCTCATTGGATCTCGGTTGTTCTTAACAGCGATGGCTATTCATTTAAGTCTTCGGGTAGCACCACTAGATCTTCAACAAGGTGGAAATTCTCGTATTCCGTATGTACATGTTCCTGCGGCTCGGATGAGTATTCTTGTTTATATCGCTACGGCTATAAACACTTTCTTGTTCCTATTAACAAAACATCCCCTTTTTCTTCGCTCTTCCGGAACCGGTACAGAAATGGGTGCATTTTCTACGTTGTTTACCTTAGTTACTGGGGGGTTTCGGGGAAGACCTATGTGGGGCACCTTTTGGGTGTGGGATGCTCGTTTAACCTCTGTATTCATCTCGTTCCTTATTTACCTGGGTGCACTGCGTTTTCAAAAGCTTCCTGTCGAACCGGCTCCTATTTCAATCCGTGCTGGACCGATCGATATACCAATAATAAAGTCTTCAGTCAACTGGTGGAATACATCGCATCAACCTGGGAGCATTAGCCGATCTGGTACATCAATACATGTTCCTATGCCCATTCCAATCTTGTCTAACTTTGCTAACTCCCCCTTCTCAACCCGTATCTTGTTCGTTCTGGAAACACGTCTTCCTATTCCATCTTTTCTCGAATCTCCTTTAACGGAAGAAATAGAAGCTCGAGAAGGAATACCAAAACCTAGTTCACTCGCTGAGTCTCTTTGCATCCATGGCTGAATGGTTAAAGCGCCCAACTCATAATTGGCGAATTTGTAGGTTCGACTCCTATTGGATGAACGATGGCGGCATGCTTAACACGGGCAAGTCGGACCAGAAGTGACTATCTACGATATTATGGAAACTGGCATGTCGAGATGTCAACATTGGCCTTTTGAGATTGATTGTTGCTGTTTCGAGTTCCTTTAGTTTGGGAAGCAGGCTGTAACAACAACAACGGGGTGTCCCCTGAAAGCAAAGCAAGTAGTCCAAGCGGGGACCTGGAGGAGGCCAATCGGTACGCACTACATTTCTTGATTGTATGAGCTGTCGGTAAGTTTGAATTAAGAACAACACTTATGATGTTTCGACAAGCGAGCGAAGGGACTAACTAGGAGTCACACACACCATTAGGAGTCCCGCTTGCCTATGGTAGAGAACACCGTCAGTTCCTCTTGGCCGCTAAGCTGGTTCCTGAAACCTATCGGACAGAAGACCGTCAGTGAAACTTCCATTGAATGGCGGACTTGTTGATCGCTCGTGAAGCGATTGAAAGCCGTGTAGTGAACTGTTGACAATCAAACTTAACTCCATCTCCATCATTCCTTTGGTAGGCAAGTCTATCGGAAATGGATAAACTCGTTGCCTTGATGTTGTGTCAATAGCTTTCCAACTTTCAGTGATTTTGAAACAAAGGTTAGGAAGGAGTTCCTAGCTCCTACTACTGGGCAATTTCTCCTCTTATTCTTCGAGCATTTCTTTTATCGGATGAAAAATCTTACGGAGAGTCCAAGTAGAAGCTTTTTCTTTCGGATAGTCAAGGAGTATACCCACATATATTACTTCCTTTCTTTATATAAGATTTTTATCCTCCTCCTTTTCCTTGGCCTCTTTGAAGTGGAGCTCATCTCCTGCCTAAAGAAAAGGAAGGTGTGTCAAGAGTTCGTAACCCTCATACATCCTCAAGGGTCATTACCCTAAACAAATATAGAAATAGTCAAAGAAGCGGAATTTTCCGTCCTGCGCTAAGCTGCGCATCGAGTGATATTCCTAAGACCTTGAGCTGCTTCTCGAAATCGGATAGCCTTTTGTTTTGCAGCTAGCGCGCTTTACTAATAAGATAGTGCACCTTGAGTTCATTGTACATCACACCTCCTACGTTTTCCAGATATCCTCTTTTATCGTCTCCGGTACTGATGCTTCTGCCCATACCATCTTAGCTTCCCCCGCCTTTTTCTTTGCCACTTAAACTGGCGGATCAATTCGGGCAACTCGATCCGGGTCTGCTACTCTATATGCACCCGTATCTGCCCCTGCCCTTCTCTCTACGGATGGTGGGTCTTGGTATCTATATCGATCCGCGGAATCTACGTATCAAATGATCATTGCTACCTCCCCTGGTGGAACTGCTTTCACTCGATCTCTAAATGTATCCGCGCTGGCTGCCACCCCTGTTGCTAGGACTGTATAAACTCGGTAAAATGCTTAGGGATAAACTGGTTATAGCACCCCTTCTGATTTTGTTATGAATCAACGCGCTATGGGAATGGCTATCATCGATCTGGCGAGTACGCTGCAACCTTAGCAATAGCCTCTATTTACTTTATTTACTTTGTTGCTCATTGTTGCTTATTTCACTTGGTTGGTTGCTACATTTGGAAATGGAAGAAGGGATGCAGGCTCTTGATCTCGGTCAATTGAATCTGAATATGCTTACGAGCCCATTTATTCCCCCCACCCCCGCTGGAGCTATCCCTTCC